AAAATGTATTGTTATGAGGTATATCAAGATTCAGTCTCTGGTTCATATTTAGTCGACCAATCCTTCCTAATTCACATCTTTGTTGAAAAAATTTCTTTTGTAATTCCTTACATAAGGATTCAGAAAATACTGGACCTCCGCCTACACAAGTAAATTGTTGATAAAACTCCAAAATGGCATTTTCCCTTGACCCAATTTTTTTTTTTTCCTTATCGCTCAGGAAAGACAAGAAAATCTCGGGGTAGCACACATTCTCTAGAATTTCTCTTAGATTCAAACCCATAGCTGATGATAGAACTAAAATAGATATTTTCTGTTTCCTACTCACACGAGCCCATATCCTTGCTTTTTTATCAATCTCTAATTCTACTCTTCCCCCCCAATCTGATATTATAGTGCCGGTATAGACCGAAATTCCGTTATGGTTCAATTCTGACCGGTAATAGATACCAGGACTTTGCAATATTTGATTGATCACAATTCTGTATATTCCATTTACTATAGAAGTTCCCAGGGAATTCATTAGAGGAATGTTTCCAATAAAAATTGTTTGTTCTTGCATATCCCTACTGTTTTTCCAAATTAATCCCCCGGATACATATAATTCAGAAGAATATGTAAGTGATTCATATACAGCATCTCTTTCTTTTATCGATGGTTCTACTAATTGATATGTTTCCACAAATAATTGAAATTCAATTTCTTGATCTCTATCTTCAATTTTTGGAAACTTATAAAGTTCTTCCGCTAAGCCCTGATCAATGAACCTACAAAATCCTTCAAATTGTATCTGATTAAATCCAGGTATTGTAGACATTCCCCCATTTCCATCCCCAAGCATTTTTAATTTCCCATTTATTGAAAAAAAATCCCATTATTGGATCGTTTTTCATCCAATTATATGGATCGATCAGCACTGATGGAATTGCTATTCTGTTTACAGAATCACATAAAATTTTATCTAACTCCATATATGAATATGGAATGTCTGAAATACGTATGAACGGAGGAATAAAGAGAATTTTGATTTTCTACTCAAATTGGAATTTGCAACAGATACAACTGGAAAAGAATTGAGAAATTCCACTTAACTTAGACTTACTTAGACTTATGGAATTTTATATAGAATAACAAAAAGTGATTCAATTTCTACTATTATTTATGATATTACATATTCCAATACAAGTGAAATAAATAATTCGGGATTTGATCTCTTCGATGAGATAAAAACCCATTAGCACTTAGCTTTTTTCCTTTTTTTCGTGGATTTCCTTGTTCAGTTAAAAAAAAAAAAAAAGGATTCGCACCGAACAGAAGAGATATATATATATATTTTTATAGAGTTTGTTGAAGCGCAGAAGAAAGCTTTATTAAGCATACGCGGATAGAACTATAGCTATCTATATATATGTCTTTCCTTTTATTGCGGGTCTATTCTGTACAGCGCATGGCGTGCTCTAGCAAAATATCGATTTTCTATAGGAATCATAAACAGATAAGATATCTGATTAGAGGTATACGTGTAATAATTTATGTTCTGGGGTTTACATATACTCATAATTGTTGTTATAATTGAAATGGAGAAGGCTTTTTTTTATTGAAAAGAATCAATACTGGATAGTTAGATATCCATTTTTATTTTCTTATATCATTCGGGAAATACAATTTTAGATTCAAATTTAGATTCAAATTCGAGAATCGTTCATGAATTTTCAGTCAATAGTTAACGGTTCCAATTTGTCCTGAATTTCGGCTTTTGTGACTGAAAATTCACATTTTGTTTTTCCTTTCAATAGTTTCAATAGAAAGGAGAAAGAATTCAGATAGTGCGTGTTTTGACATACTATACAAAATTAATACAAAATTAATCAAAGAGATAGATCCAATCCAAAAAAGGAAGGATTTCTTTTAGGAAAGGGATTCAGATTAAGAAAAATGGGATTCAAGATACAAGTACAAAAAAAAAGAAGTTTAGTAAGAAAAAAAAAAGGGGGGGGGGGTATTTTGGTCTATTTTTTATTTCTATTGCCTTGGCGACATGGCCGAGTGGTAAGGCGGGGGACTGCAAATCCTTTTTCCCCAGTTCAAATCCGGGTGTCGCCTGATCAACAAAAGACGCGAAATACCTTATTCCGTTTTGCTGATATATTGTCCCCAATAGAAACAGCGGAGGAAAAAGACTCGTGATATTTCCAAGAGCGCTGCTGCTTATTTTGTTTGCGCTTAATCTTTCCCGATTCTACTAGCAATCATACAAGAACTTCTTATAATAAATTGGTTCTAATTAATTGAATTGGATTTTTTGGATTGTTTCATCAATGGTATTGGACAAAATCTTTTTTTTTTTTTTTTACTCTGCACCAGCGATACTAATATTATTATTAGTGACTATTATTATTATTAGTGACTATTATTAGTGAAAAATAATGGAAAAAAGTGAACAATACTAGCAAAATTCCTTCATATTCATAGAGATAGGGGACATAATTCACATGGATATAGTAAGTCTCGCTTGGGCTGCTTTGATGGTAGTCTTTACATTTTCCCTTTCACTCGTAGTATGGGGAAGAAGTGGACTCTAGGGATACTACTAATTGAGTTGAGAAATGAAACTCTATCAATTCTTTTATAGATCGTTCTGCAAAGACTTTTTAATTTAACTATTTTTAATTGAACTATTTATATTGAAATTGAATTCAATAATTGAATTCAATTTCAAAATTCTATTCGATTCGAGTGGAGTAATTTATTCTATGAATAATATTTGAATAATACCCTTTTAATCATAATCAAATAAATATTTTAATGATTCCAGTGTTCATATTTCAAAAGTAAAAAGAATACAAATGATAGGAAAGTTATTCCAACCGAATTCTTCCTAAATTCTTTATTATGATAAACCGGCTCTTATCAGAGTTATATATGGACAATAAGGAGCAGCGGAACCTTTTTTACTTTTTATTTGTTTGCCTTTTTCCGGTTCAAAGACAAAAGAAAGTAGTTCTTTTTTTAGTTATTTAAAAGTTATTAAATTAAGTGATTTTCTACGGGAAATAAAATAGACATAGTGATTCTCTAACGGGATACTCCGCATACTAAGATATTTTCTTGGAGAAGTCACATATTGCGTACTTAGTACTTAGTTTAGTATTTTTTTTTTCTTTTCATTGATTTGATTATTTCAATGGATTCCGGGATTCATATTGAAAATAATCAGAAATCCAGGAATTGGAATCATAAGAGTAAGAGGCGCCTTTCAACTATTCCAGATTAATTGGAACCAACACAAATCAAACATATGAAGAAAAGAAATCAAATTTGAACCTTATGTACATTCCATATAGATAATTAATATCTATTGTCTATATATCTATCTATATATGAATATGAAGATGACATTCTAGATTGATCCATATTAAGCCCAGATCTTTCTACAGTACAACTTTATATACTAGAATAACAAAAATAGATAGTATGGTAGTAAATATATTACTTTCTACCATACTATCGGATCTCATAGAATCCTGCTGATTCTAGTTCGCTCATTTCAGCTAAAACGCAAAATTGGAATTCTTTTCATTTTATTTCGTTAATTCTTGATATTGAGAAGAACTAAGAAGTCAAGTTTCATTCAAATTAATCACTTTGACTAACAGTTTTTACATATATTATAAGTAAAAAAGCAGTAGGAACTAGAATGAACAGTGCAGTAGCAATAAATGCGAGAATATTTACTTCCATAATCTCATCGTTTCGTTTTTCTTTACTTCACAATAATTCGGGATTTAATCCCATAAGAGATGAGAAATCTTTCGCCTCTAAATTCAATGGGATGAATTCCATCTCGATGATATCGAATCAGATCAATATCATGAATAACAATATCTGAACTCTCAAATCGATTTATCGTCGAGAATTGAATAGTATAACATAGAAAGATCATTTATTCATACCAAATCCAAAAATGGATTCCTGATCCAATCGAAAATTTCCTTACTTTGTTACTTTATTTATCATTCTTTTCCATTCTTTCTTTTCTATAAAACTATCTCCTTCCTTGTACAATCATCTGACTAAGTATCATCTAATCGTCTTTAAACTTACATAAGTTACAAACAAAAACAATAGAAGCGAAATGGGAAAGGGGGAGTTATGTTCTAAACTCCTTTTTTGAATGATCCAATCTTATTGGATTGGAAAACAAAAAAAAGTGTGATAAAGATAAGTCCTAGTACAGTATAAAAAAAATCGAATATTCTACCAAATTCACTTTTTTTTTTAGAGTTTGTTTTTTCTTCGGCATAAACCCTTAAAAAAGATTATCCATTCCCTCTCTCTCTAAGAGAGGCAGAGTCTTTATTTGATTTTTATTTTATTAATTTTGATTTTTATTTTATTAATATACTCTTTACTTGATTGAATTAGGAATGGGATCCATATAATATATCAAAACTTCAGTGTACAATTTGAATGAGATAGATTGTTTCAAATAATTGAGGTTACACAAAATCGGAGCCAAAAAAGAAGAGACTTTTCTGATTAAAAGGATTTTATCAAAGAAATTAAAGTCATTTTGTATCGTACAAATAAGAATTCTATTTGTGTATGTGCTACCGGGAAAGATAGGGTACTCGATTCGATTTCATTATACGGATCGGGAGGAATCGAAAAGGCCAAATTGAGTGAGGTCTCTCTTAGAATCCTGAATATGACGCTACCAATAATTGTACTAATCCACATGTGTCTTTATCCATCTCCATCGATACTAGTTGAAGAAATGAAAATGACCATATTTGTATTTGCTTTGATGAAAAACGAAAATAAATATATAAATAATATAAAATAATAATAATAATAAGGATCCCCTTTGGGAACGAAATTCTGCTATTTGTACCCCTTTTACAGAAAATGAAGAGATGAATTGATGTATTTTTTTTTTATTGGATTATTGTTTATTGGATTTGTCGGGACTGACGGGGCTCGAACCCGCAGCTTCCGCC